TATGTCTATAGGCTCTATTCAAGGGATGGGAAATGCAAAAGGGAAAGGCCTCGGAATGATACCGGTTTTTATGTATCCCACGTGGGTAATCCATGGCTTTTTCCCTGGGTTTCCTCGAATTCCTGACTATAAGGGCTGTCCATAATTACATTTCTATAGCCTAAAGGGTAGGAATGCCCGCCAGAGAAGGATCTTTGGAGCCCATATCAAGGGAGCAGGACACCTTCCCAAGGGTGGTAAGCATGGCATGGGGACCAAAAACAAGAGATTAGATCCCTCTCTCCTTGATACAAGAACACACAGAAAAGTCCCGATACCGTCTCCGGAGGGGGGTAGGAATGACACACCTTTTTTATGGCGTACTCTACCATGCCCTTTTTCCCGGGGTTTGATAAAAATTTCACTTAGATCGGAGTGCAATAATTACTGTCCTGCAGCTCAAGTGGTAGATATGCCCAAAGCGAAGAGGTCGGAGGGAATACACCCCGGAAAGTCCTCCCTTTGATAAGAGTCAGTTTTGCTACTCGTACTAGAATTCTATTCTTGACTGGATCGTGAGCATATATGAAATCAATCGAAAGCATTGGTACCACCCCCTTGGTTGGAATGACTCTGTCTCACTGGCAGGCATCTTTCGACCTGAGGTTCACTGGCTCAAGGGCAGGACAGCTACTTACTAGCTTGAGGAACCGAGCTAACAAAACGCCTAGAACCTGGTCTTTAAAGCCTTGAACCAAGTGTGGGATCAAGCCCTTTCCTTCCCGCCTTTCCTGGTCTTTGAGTTAGAGTGGAAGTTGAAGTGGATTGAGATCTTAGGATCTAGCTAGATAAGACTTATTACACACACCTTGGTAAAAGCCTCTTGGGATGTAAGGGAAAAGGCATTAGAGGGCGACCCTAAGGTCACTCTAATATTAAAACTTTAGAAAACTAACTTGATCTAGCCTTAGCCCTTGACTCATATGGCTTTCTTTCAAACTGACTCGTCGGGAAGCTTCATCTCAAAGCATGAGACTAGGTTTACACTGAGAGCCTAATAAGGGACTACTTCATTGAGACTGCTAGAAAGAAGAAAGATCAATATAGTACTTACTTTAAGTATAAGCTAAGCACCTCTTGCATAATCAACTGCTTGGTAGTCAGATAGAGAAGAACTTGGAAAATTCCTTCGCTCCAACACTTGTTACAGCATAAGGAGACCGGGAACTATAACATAAAAAGAAAAAGGAGATAGATCGAAGGTAATAGGAAATCCCTAAAAGTGACCCACATCTACTCAAAGAGGTTAGAATACTGGAAGAATTGAAACTAGTAGAAGTGCTAATGCAACTACTGCTACACTGGCTGACATTGACGATGGTGGGGAATCCGTGCTCTCACTATGCTTTGCTTGCTTTCTTCTCTTATGCAATTTAGAGTTAGATATGCCGGTTGTCGCATATCTGTTATAGCATATCAGCTGTTAATAGCTGTTTTCCCTGCTTGATAAAGCAATTGTTCTTGCCACCCCTTCCAAAAATCCTATCTCGTATATGCTTTAACAGTGCCCTCTTTTTTCTACCAATTGTTTCTGGCAGGCCTAGGTACTTTCCATCTCCTCCAAGAAGCCGGGGAAGGATATATGCCAACAAGGAATGGTAAAAGCAGAGATGGTTTACAAATTAGCTAATCAAACAATCTCTGAAGCTAGGGCTATACCAAGGAGCGGAGCACAAGCGAACCGTCACTTGCGAAGCTTAGCGCTCAAAGAAGTCCTCTGATCCTGGTGCGATGCCTATCGAAATCACAAAAGATGCCGTATCCACGTCCAATTCAAAGTGTCTTGCATTTGCCGATGTAGTTGCCGACAACAGCTTCTTATGAGCCTGAATGGCATCTACCCAGCTGAAGATTTTGTTAAACGTAATTAACTATTCGAGCTCAGAGCGATGAAAAAAGCATTTTCGGGAGGGGAAAGAGGAAAGCGTCAGTCAGCCTTAAGGTATGGAATCGGCATTCTCGTTAGCTTTTTTAGTTGAGGTAAGGCCAGCAAGTTCGTTCCTTGGCCTCTTAGTTTAAGCTCTTGGATGATCTAATCCGGATAGACAGTCCAGCAGGTAAGCTAAAGCTTGACTATAATTTGATCTCCCAGCAAGTAGTCCGATTAGAGTCAGTCAGGTAGTGAGTTAGGGCGCTCTTAGCCTTTCTTTGCTTGATTTCCATTCTTATCTCATCTATCTTGGATTTCGCCCCTTGAGAAAAGGGATTCTCAAAAAGAGTTGACCAGGCCTTGTAGAAGCGAAGATCGATGTCCGTCCCAGTCTCATTCAACCAGGACCGTGGACCTACTCCTTTCATGCCTCACCCAAAATACATCCACTCTGTAAGGGGATTCTAAGAGAACTCTTGTCTAGGAGTCAAAAAGAGGTGGAACTTATATTCTATATATAAGCTATTTCGCGCTGAGCGAGGCTGCTTTCCCTCCTAACTAACGAGTAAGAAGTCAAACCAGATATTAATTGAAGGAGCAGATATGCGAAAGTCTATCCTACTCAAAGTGGTCTCATGGAATTACGACACTAATGATCAAGCTAAAGAATCAGCGCAGACAGTTTCCAATCTGGCCGGGCTGCTCTCGCTGGGGAAGGCCGGTGAATAACTTCCCTCGATAGAAGATGTAGTAACTGTGGCTAGTCTAGCTGGGCTGGTTGTGCTGCCAGTTTCTCTCTTATCTGTCAGATGGGAAGGGAATTGGCCTTATGACTGACTGCAGCAATTGGAAAGAAAACGACTCTTTCTTTGGCTTAACAAGATAGAGAGCTGGCTGACTTTTCTTTTCCGGGGGACTGATGTAAAGGCTTTAAAAGGGCACCCACTGCGTATAAGAGAACTCCCAAGCTTTCTCCTAAGAGAACTCAAAAATGGCTTAAAGGTTTCTTGCTTGGCTGTAACAGAACTCCCAAAGAAACCCCTACTTTTGATTTAGTTTATTCCTAGCTCCTTCTGGCTTGAAAACTGCTTTCAAACTTCCTTGCTTACTGACTTCATTGCCCTAGAAGAATCCTATAAACTGCTTGCCTATAGTACTTTCTGGTCTTGCTTGATAACTAGCCTGCACCCCATTATCTCCTATCGACTGCATTCGATTGATCGTATGGATCACCGAAAAAGGAGATTTCCACTTATACAACTAGAACTCAAAACCCAGAAAAATAGTTGAAGAAATTCTTCAACTAGATAGCACTAAAACAACTGGCTATGTAAGGAAGGAAACCTATGTCGTAAATAGAATCAAATTCAGCCTATACAACTGCATGGGAGCACTTATGACTAAAAAGAAATGCATGACTCGGCCTATAGCTTGACTTTAGGCTAAGCCTTTCTCTAGAATCCTGGGAACCTTAGAACCTTGGGAGAGATTCCCTACTGCCTTAGGAAATCAAACAGCTATCCCTGCTTGAGAAAGTGTTTTAAACTCACTTGCTTAGAATACTCCTGGCTCTCACGCTGGAACGAAAGTCGCTCTACTGTAAAGTGGAGGAACGAAAACTCAAACCGCAGAGAAGAGGTCAGGGAAGGAAAAGCAGAGACAACCGCATGGAAGCAAACTGGAACTAGGCCTTCAACCGGCTCGAAAGCATTAGGAATGGGAGAAAGTACCTCAAGGCCTTAGCAGCATTCCTTTACAACAATAGGGAATGGAACTAGAACTCTAACTGGCATTGGATCTAAAACCCCAAGGAAAGAAAAGTCCAATACTCTTTTTTGTTTTGTCTTGGAAGACTAGGGATTGCTAATCTACCCACGCGGGAAGCCTTCCCCCTCTCAGGCTAAAGAGTAAAGATAGCCCTTGCCCTATAATACATGTCACATTGGATTTTCTAGTATTCCTACGGGGCCTTATTATTCCGAAGAGTCATCCTAATCCATGTTGCTAATGTTCCGGTCTTCAAACAAGAACTAGGGGGCTCGTTCGACCTGGCGCTGGTTAGACATGAGGTCGAACATGCCCCGCTTCGCCCTATGGAAACTAACCTGAGTGTCCAAATATTGTCGCGGAGCGGTTAGTTAGAAAGAAGCTTTTTGAATCAATAAAGGAAGAATGCGCTCCTATTGAATCAGCTTTTGGGAATAGAAGGGGAGCCAATGAACTTTAAGCAGGGGACAAAGCTGGGAGGGAAGGCAAGGTTCTTTATCAATGATGCGGCATTACCGCTGTTGTATGTACTTGCATTTCTGCTGTTAGCATGGTTTGATGGCATAGAATCAATAGTAGACACGCACAAAACAGAAGAGAAAGAAGGAATTGCTAGCTCTTTGAACGACTCCGGTGCTATACTATAGAATCTCTTTCCAGAAGAGGGCTATTCTAAAGGCCTTGCCTTATGAAAGAAAGAAAGGATAAGAGTAGGGGAGCGAAGAGAGTAGGCTGCACGTGACAGACTCTGCTCCTATTTCAAATGCTGTTCTTGCCGAAAAAGGCTTATCTGGTCTCAACCTCTTCCGGTCTTAAGTTGCTTACTCCTTTCCATACGACCCGAGGTACGAAGTGTCTCTTCTGCATTTGACCTGATACTGGGAGTTGAACTCTATCGATACGGCTAGGAAGAGGAAGGAAAAAAGCATGTAAGCCCATTTTACCAAGGAGAGGAAACTAAACTCAAAAGGAGGAGTTCCTATCTCCATAATAGGAGCAATTCCAATGTTATCAAAAGTGGATCTATCGATCCCCCCATTGAATCTGATAAGAACAAATCATAAGTCCGGGGTTCCCCCCCCCTTATCCAGCAGGGTACTGTCAAACTGCTTATCTATAAAAGTCTAACCTCCTTTCCCTCATTGCCGCAGCACCTGTGAAAGTGGCAGCAAGAACCAAAGCACCTACAAGAACAGCCAAAGCAACCAAGGACTTCTCCTCCGGAAGACCATACATAAGTGATATTTCCTTCGTCCTTACCCACAGTTGCGGGTATATATGTCGTGCCCTGCAACCCGATCTCTAACTCGATAGTTACAGAATTCCGATCAAATCAATCCCTTCACCTCCGACTGATTTACCTATGATCTTCTAAATTATCCTTCCGAGGCGGGGCTAATAATAAGACTGCTGCAGATTGGCGAGTCTCTCGCCAACCCTTTCTGTCCTCCTATCCGATAAGCATGTGCTTCCCCCCGCGCCTTTAGTGATTGTGATCAAGCTGAAATACAAACAAAGCTTATCCGGATGAAAGACAAAGCAAGCTATCCTCGCATGAAAATGGAACGAGATTTGAGTCATTGTCCCGAATCAACCCTCTGTATATACCCTTGAATGAAGGACGGCCGGCCTACCCTGGACTCAATAACCTTCCTAAAGATAAAGCGAAAGGGATACCGCTTCGGAACTTAAACTGGGAGGGTAACCATCATCACTAGAACCAGGAAGGCGAACAGCTGATTCTCAAGCAGGGGATTCGTCGAAAACAACCTATCTGTCTACTTGCTTTCAGTTCTGTTCCCGTGTCTAAAGCTCTCAACCTATTCTTGCGCAAACCAACCAAGTTCACTGCCTGAATTTAGGAGTGAAATAACCCGCTATGAGTAGATGGGACTTTGCCTGGTATTCCTTCTTCTTGATAGCACAGGGGCACAGCGGTAAATACCGAGGAAAGAGGATAAGAAAATTTTAGCATTCAAAAAGTAATATTTTCCCAATCAATTGATTGAGATGATCCGAATCAGCAACGGCATCCCTATTTTCATTTATGTATGTCAATAGGAACTTCGATGGATTGATTTGTTGGTGCTGCCTCAGCATAGGAAAAAGGAAAAGGACTGGTTGTTTCAAGCTACGAAGTCCGGTGAATCCCGAGAGGAGATGCTTCATACAGATGTTCCAGGGCTTCACATCGAACGAGTTAAATAACACTTCAAAAAAGTGACTAATGCTATAAGTAGACAAATAGCGTCTCGTGTAGATGGTTGTTTTCGTTTCGAAACCATGAACACATAGTCACGATTTCAGTCCCCGCTAAAGCAATTGTGGCCGTCTCCATTCATAACATCTGCGCATATTCGCAGGACTAGTTCGCCTGACTCTACACCTGCTGCACGCACGGGTCTCCGCCCGCTTCCTTCTTATAGTAAAGTAAGCATGACTTGCTTTTCTTTTTGTCGATTCTCTGCTTCCCCCAATCCATAATTGTCAGGTGAAAAGAAGATAGATGACTGAGAGTCACGGGATTTTGAAAGCGCCGCATCTAGCTCAGCAGTTTCTTCAAAAGAGATGACAGATACAGAGCGGTTACCACTTGTAGGCTCATTCACCAACTAGGCTAGGCCATAACTTTAACGAGTGCACGAGCAGAAGCGGAGACAGAGTTGTCCCCCGATTGAGATATTAGCGAGATTAGCTACACGCCACTTAACCTAAAGAAAGGTCGACCTGAGAAAGCCCTTCTTAAGCTGATAGGAGAACTTCACTTACTAAATTTCTTGAGTAGCGAGAATCTTTCCTCAGAGGTCCCGGAAAGGGTCCAAGCCATAGGAAAATATCCAGTTTATCTGGCAACATATTTATGAAGCAGCATTTATCGAAATAGCATTCCCATAAGCCGAAGATGAAACCCTTGCTTGTTTATCCCGACGAGGGTTTATGAATCACTCAAACGAGCCTTTCTAGCCGCATCTGAATCGGCATCCCTATCCATATGTTTATGCGCAGGGGCATCCAAATCCGAATCTGTAGAATCAATTGGAGAATCCCCAACGAATCGAATAAAAGGTAGTTCGCAGGTTTCAGTTGTCGCTCATGCCCTTTAACCTGAAGTCTTGGTTCAAATCCAGCTCGTGACAAAACAAAGACAGAAGTTTTAGTCTAAAACTCTAGCCTAGCCCCGGAGGATTCCATTTATTTCGATTCAAGCCCAAACTTTTCTTTCTATACGAGCCACAAGCCCATTATAGATAAGCGAGACAAGCCGGTTTGAGGTTTGAGATGAAGAAGTAAAGGATACTTGGAATGGTCCTGGATAGAGGATCAATCTACTGTCATTTCTCTTAACGCCTGAACTCCTCAAACCAACCAATCCAGGAAACCACTCTCTGATAGACGCCATTGGCATATCTGTATTGTTCCCAACGAGGGATGGGGGAGTGAATAAGAGAGAGCAACCAATCACGATAGAAGAGGAATTTCCACTATATAATCCAAAATGGGCCAGCTTTCTTTTATTCGTATGAACATGAAAGCAGAGAGAGAGGAGAGGGACTGGCACAGCAATAGAACGAGAGGCGTCTGTATCACGGCTAGATGCCGAGTAGGTGACAGAGCCTTTAGTCACTCAAAGAAAGTGTAAAGTTTCGGGCAGACGACCCCTTGACTTCCATACTTCTACTGGGCTTCGGGAGACACCTTCGATTGAGACGAAATGTCTTCAGCTGCTTGGATGAGAGTGGACTCAGATGCACCGAGAACAAGGGCGCGGACTAAACGATTTCTTTAAAGGATGGAGGGGGAAGAATCGGAAACCAACAAAATCTATATGAATGGATTTGCTTCCCCGGCGGATGGAAATGGGGGTTTGGTACAAAAAACACAAAGCGAAAGACTTAATTGCGTATACAAAGATGACAGACTTTCCTTTCATGCATAAAGGCTCGTAAGAGGCGCCACAAACAGAGAACTCAGAGAAAGTTCTCATTCCAGTTCTTTCTTCTTGTTACTAGGGCGGGTTGGGACAACTAAGATATTATCAGTGAGGGATAGGTAGCATTCAAAGCTGGCACAAGAGCCAACCACTACGGACACACCCAATGCGCTTCTTAAGGAATCAGCTTCAGACCGCTAGGCAGAGACTATGGTGGCCTAAAAACCGAGGGATTAGTAAATAAAGCTACTGGAATGGCCTGGCTCTTCCATCGACTCCCTATTCCAAGCGGGGCCTTTTTACCGATTTGATGTGGCTGTTCGAGTACTGAAATAAACTCGTTTTTCCAATTCCAATTTCTATTTATCATATAGTGATAGTGGACATCCCATCTTCAACCCATGTATGTGGAAAATCCGGTTTACCATGTCTCCAGAAAAGGCCCTTATTAAGCCTTTCTTTTTACAAGACTCCTGCCCATTCATCGCCTGTGAATGATACAAGGCCGCATTCTTTGGTGTGTTTTGAGGTTTTCTCTATGACTATGATGTCCAATTGCCTTCTGTATATTTTCAACCCCAGGATGTTATGCTCCGCCCGCGGTACTAAAGTGGTAACGGTCGATGGTAGATGAAAGAAGGAAAAGCCCTCCTTTTCACTCAAGTGAATTGGTTCATTTGCTTTTGGCATTTGGGCAAACGATCTTTTTAGCTCGCACGTGATGCTCTTTAATAGCGGTCACTATGATCCGCTTGGTAGCTAGACGGCATCTTTTTCCTTCTGCCCAGCTCCCCGAAACCTAGGTTCGATTTAACCGACGACTGGAGTCTTCATCATATATCGATACTGAGCTACTGAGAAATACAATTATTTTATTCCCCAGACCCCTATTCGTAATAGAAAAGGATAGTGAGAAGATGATGGTAAATCAGCTCAAGGAGCAGTCTCCACGGAATGAATCAAAGAACACGGAATTTCTCGTCGCTGAAGTGCGAAAGCTAATCTCAATAGTGGATATAGTTGATTGACTAGCTTAGAACTACGAAAGGGAGGAAGTTAGTTTAAAACAAGCTGCGGATGCTGCCCCACTCCGAGCAAGGGCCTAGCCTAATTCACGTACTACAAGGTAAGATGCTATGAGAAAGTAGTAGCTAGTCTTTAACATAATATATATCGTTCCCTTCCGTAACCAATATAAACCTAGGGGAAGCCCGGTCTAATAGCTTTCGTTTCGAGAATCTAGTGCCAGCGAGGGTAGCCCTCTTTTCATGTGCCCTTTTTTATGTCCCCAGCGAAAGTCATCAAGAAATCCACAAGTAAAGGTGCGAGAGTCCTGTCTGACAGGAAAGAAACAGTTATAAAAAGCAAGGGCCTGTCATTAGCCCAGAACCCTGTGCCTTTCTTGTCCCGCCAGTTCCAATACCCGTAAAGAAAGATATTTTATCCTTTCCTTATTTTTGGATAACCCTCAAGCGAGTGCCTTAAAAAAGTAAGCCAGCTTAAGCTCCTAAGCAAAAAACAGTAGTAAGCCCGTGTCCGGTTAGAAAGCCAAGCCAGGGGGCAAGTTTTCAGAGTGATTTTCCAGTTAAGGTTCCAGTGAAAGCTCTTGTATTGCCCCATTTATAGTCTTGTCCAGCCAGCTCTCTTGCCAGTACTGGATAGACCATCAAGTAAAGCATGCCCGAGTGTGATAAAGTAAGGAGATTTTTCCAGGATGATAGAGCAAACCAGTAGCGGGCAAAGCCCAACCAAACTCTTCATCTTTATATTATAGCGCAGCAGCAGTGTCCGGGCAAGTGTCATTGAAATAAAAAGTAGCTCTTTCTATGTTCCAGAAGCGGGGTATGATTTGATCGCTGTACGTCTATCCCTACGTGTACGTTACGTGTATATATTTGTAGTCAGTTTCCTGCCAAGCGTCTTTTTTTTTTCTGCCAGTCTGGGTTCTCAAGCTCAAGCTGAAGCAATTGAAGAAAGAGTAGCATAGTAGCATCCATTTTCCCACCCACAATCGAGACCATAGACTGAGGAGAGATACCGCTACATCTCATGATGCCTTTATTGGAGAACGCTTTGATTCGATTCGCAGTTAGAGATCCTGGGCCTACCTGATAATGTTAGGGGGTTTTTGATTGGCGGGAGACTATATGGCTCTCAATATGCCGCAGAAAAAGCTCTATCTGTTAGAGTACCTGAAAAATTTGTACTCCCATATCGATGAATTCCAAAACACTATTGAAGACTCTACCCGATATGGAAAGGGGCCTTCCTTAGTAGCCCACGCTTCGAATTGGAGCGCCCCTCTAATTCAGGTTGGGATGCTGGATCCTCAGCCCTACCCCTAGCGAGTCAAGTCAGTTCCCGTTAATAAAGTAAGGATAGTTTCAATAGCCAGCAAGTTCCTACGTCCCTAAGGCCTGTGCCCCATGGAAAGGGCGGATCATCAAATCAAGTCCGGGCAGATTCAATCCTGTGATAAAGCCTGTCTCAGTGCCATTTCCAGTAGGCTTAGTTTTTTCGTATCGGTATTTAGCCCGGAAATTTGATCGAAAAGATAGTTAAGAATTAAATCATTCATGTTGAGATTGAGAAAAAAGGATTCCCTCCAGACAGAAAGAGAAAGCGAGTCCTTCCTGTAGGAGTAGTGCTATAGTTTACTTTTATTGGTTGTTGACCAACGGAAAGCATGGGAGTCTTTGGGCATTTCTTCTTCTCTTACGATATTTCTAATTACCTAATAGAATAAATACTTTAGTTCGAACTAGTTTTTAGCTTGAACGTGGCGAATGCTATCTCTTTCCCGCAACTCGACTGTTTAACAGTCGAGAGGTTTGTGCACATGAATCTCTAGTAAGAAGAAAGCTAGTAAAGGCACTGGCATAGTTACTGGACGAGGAGGATTGATATAAATAAAAAATTGTGCAAGAATCGCTTGTGAAAGAATGCCCTCTTTGGCTCTTTGATAGAAGGAGCTGTTAGGGGAATGGGATTGATGGAAGAATTGGACAAAGACTGTTTGCGACGAATACGCTGCTAGTCTTTTGGATGCGGGATTTCCGCTCTTAGGGGAATATCCGCTCTTTTAGTCCACTCTTTGAGACATCTATTAGACCGTGGGGCATGAACACGAAGGGTCGACTTTCACGTGCCTTAGAGGAGAAAGCGGTTATAAAAGAATTGATCAATCTTCCGCCGATTAGAGTCAATGCTCATTCTTTTTTCAGTCTCACCACTAGAAGTAGCCTCAAGAGACCTAACAAACATTACTTTATCTTTCTTATGTAATCGAGAAGATCTTTCCTGCAGCTTTGTTTATCGCTCCGCTAATGCTATGTGATCCGGGTCAAGGCGAATCGGATAATAAGTTGCAACTTAGTAAGGAAGCTTTCTAAGCTGCTTATTACTTCTCAACTTAACTCCGCAGGGCTATTCTTCGCTTAAACCCCTACTTCCACAGCTTTTATGGGTGATTCACCCTTTCTTATTGATGCTTTTCCTATTGGGATACCAATCTAAGTTAATAGATTGACTATGGGGATATCTTTATTGGGAATTTTTACAATTGTAAGAAAAATGCTGATGTTATGACTCGGAATGATTTTGGCGTCTGGGAGATCTTTTTGCCAAACAATCAAAAGGGTTCTCTTCGCATTACACATGTCTCACGAGTGAAGATACGAAAGGATACCCCCTCCCCTCTGGGATCAAAGACTCGATTCCAGCTTGGATTAAGTTCTCTGTACAGGCTCCTGGCGAAATTCCACATAAGGGAATATACTACGATCCACCAGAAGAGGTTTTGTATTCTATTTAAACATCCAACGAGATTGAAGAGTCCCTAATAGGGGACTATGTCAATACCCTTGAAAAGCAATTTAACACTAAAAAAGTTAGCCGCTCTGTCTGTCTCTCGCTGTCTTAAGTGCTGTGCTAGCTTTAGCCTGACTCTAACAAGTAAGCATTTGGCCTACCTTCGCCGGAGCAGTTTCCAGAGAAGCAAGAGCACCTGCGGCATTTAGGTTTCCTATCCTAGTTGCTCAGGCGGCAAAGAGGCAATTATACTAAATAGGAAATCTGGAACTTTGTTTACTGCACTTTATCTTAAGATGGTCTCGCTCCCTCCACATTTGATCTCTTAGCGGTTAGCCTAGCTACCCTAGCAGCCAGAGTCTTCCTTTCCCATGCCCCACTCCTTAGAGCCCAGAAGCATCGTAGAAAGATTGTCTAGGGGGACAGAGCGATGGTTCCGTTCCTGCTTTCAGTTTGGATTGCTTTGGGCAGGGCGGTAATGGTGAAGTATTGCTAAGAGTTAACGCTTAAAAGAGATTAGTGCTTTGGTTAACAGTGGAAATTTGCCCTCGTAAGGCCGAATTAATCAACAAGCAACCATAGTAAAAGAGTATGCTTTTGGAGGAGCCCAGGAAGTAAATTCCCAATAAAGGCTGCCCACTTGACTCCTGGTGCCCACTCTCTATAAGTGATACCTGTGGCACTGCGAGTGAAACAAAATTTCTCATAACCACGATAAAAGACTTCACTTCAAAACCACCCTTATCCTTTGAAATTTCCTCACGCATTCTCTGCCTATACCTATAAGAAATATGATCACGCTAATTTGTCAAAAGTGGATCTATTTCAGAAATCTTCTGACCAACTCCAGGTGTAGGAATGACTCCCTTTTTTACCCTATCCGATTCTTTACTTATAGTCTCTACCTTTGTATCTGATGTTCCTGCACCCTTTGCTTTAGCATATCCATCTGGATGCAGTGAAGAAGCATAATATCCTTCTCCATAAGTCTAACTATAACCATGGGTTGGTTCAATGTAATTAGGATCACCTTCTATCTTTGGACTGATTATCTACATCACCTGAGACTTGGGGTTCTTCTTCAACTGTCTCAGAAACCGAACATTGCTCTGTCGAGGATGAGGAGCCATCACTCTGACTGCCAGAACAGAACAAGGACCTTCTCTGATGACGCAACCTTCAAGAAGGGAATTCGGAATCATAAGACGACTTTGCAACAAAGAGAAAAAGAGTGCTTTCTCAGAAAAGAAAGAGAGATTGGCATTCCTCCGATCAGCATGAGAGCTCGATCCAGCTGAAAGCGATCCCTCAGAAAGTCCTTATAAACGGACTGCTCCTCTATGTGCTCCGAGACCCTCTCCTTGCTCGAGGGAAGATGTGCGGTTCTCTGCTTCAGCCGCGGGCTGAACACAGGAATTCCAAGCAAAGAAAGATGATTCAGTGGAGTAATACACTGTGTGGGACGGAGTAAGGGCCCATCGAAAGAAGAAAAGACTGCCTCTTTTCTGTCTTACATGGACTCCGGTCTCTCTACCTTCAGCGTGCCAAATCCCAATCTGCAACAGAGCGAGTAGCCTGGTCAACGAGTGCGAAGGGAGCTTTGGTTACGAATAAGGTTTTTGTATCGTAGGAAGTGTAGTCGCCAAAAGGCGAGTTGAACGAAGGGCCTAGGGAAGTCGGGGCTGAGCAACCTTTCTCGAGCTTTTTCAGTAGGGGAACTTCCCACATCGATCCGGGTAGCAGGAGAAGTCTAGAGATAGGAAGAAGTAGGCAGAAAAGCGTGAAGGACAAAAGAGCGGTTGATCCTGTCCCGACCGAAGACAACGTTTTTTTGTCTATTTCATATAATGGGAGGGGCGGCTAGGCGGGTTACGGCATAGGCATTAGCATAGGCATTCTTCAAATCCGTGTGGAAGCATACGAAGAAGGATTCGAACCAAGAGATCCAGTCTATCCCGAAACAACGGATCGCGAATCCCATCCCAAACTAAAAGAGACTCTGTCTACCGAACTTCCCATCCTTCCACCAAAGCCACAACACTTCCTGTATCGACATCTCCACCCAAACAAAGAGGGAGAAGCAGACGCCGGCGCGTAAGCACCCGGCTCCCCGTTCACATCCCATCTGCTTCCGCGGAGTAAGCCCTCTGCTCTAGGAAGGAAAGAGTTTCCAAATTAGAAGTTCTTTAGTGGAGTAAGGTCCGCCTGTAAAAGGGGAGGATGGATTCGAAATCGAGTTCCAGAATTGACTCATCAAAAGGTTGGAAACCAATTGTTGGGCAAGGAGAGGATGGATACAGACTGACTCAAAATCTGGATTGGACGAGGTATCTAAATCCACTAATCCAGAGTGATAGGCGGGGAAGGAAGTATCAACATGTAAGCTAGTTACTTTCGTGCTCGTGCAAAAAAAGACTATGAAGTTAATAAAGGAATAGTGGCGTTTAGGCTGTTACTGGTCTGTAAAGGCCTTTAGGGCTTACTTAGGCTTCAGCGATTAGAGCACTTAAGACAGCTAGAATTACAGAGGGCTTAGAGATAGATAGCAGAGGTCCTTATTAGTTCAACAAGTAAGAGAAGAAGGAAAAGATATCAGATTCATTCCAAGCTTCATTCTTTTAACAAAAATATCGTTAAATAGACTGACCTTGTCAAGTGGAGCCTTGGAAAGGTTCTGCAGGATTCTTCGTGAGTCCAGCGAAGCGCGCTGACCCAAGTAGTCTAGATGGAAGCTCGACCAAGAAAAGAAGGTTTTGAGAAATCGGAGTTGAAGCTCGGCTAACAATGAAGTTGAAAAGCCAATTCCGGGAAAGAAACTCGCTCTTAAGCAGGGGCTAACTCCACCGAAGCTAATGCCATTAGGAGAGGAAGAAACTTAGCTCACAAGTAGAAGGGTTTCAAACCGCTTGACTAGATATAGATAGGAAAGAAGAAATGGCAATGCTGCTCAGTCTCTAGGCTACTCGACCGACTAACTAACTCGATTAACTAAGAAGGAAAGGAGCTAAGAAAGTAGGGCATAAATAGCTGCAAGGAATGAAGGAAAGTAGGGAACTGATACCACCAGTCGAAGAAAAGGAGTTTCAAACCGCCTGGGTTCTGTTTCGGGAATTCAATCTCCTCCGATGGCTTGTCTCGGACAATGTAAGATGGTTCAGTCGGTCTGGCTCGCCTATCGGTTACGAAATATCCGATTAGCAAGCTCGTTCGGGTAGATCAGGCAGGAAAAAGAATTATTGGATGCTTCCTCAATAGCAGCTTCTTTGAGAACAGCCAATGAGTGCACAAGAGCTGATAGGCCAAGAGTTGATTCAATTGCAGCATTCGATGCCTATTCTTTCTATTCTATATTGATTTTCTTCCCCACTTGCCTTAGTAGCCTTTCCTCCCCTTCCCCAGCGCGGATTTCACTTACTTGCCTTAGGGCAATCGGAATTCCGTGAGAAGGATTTTATGCTGTTAACTTAGGGTACTGGCTTCACTAACGATGTCAAAGAGCTCCCTCTTGCAACCAAGCCTCCTTCTTGCTAACACCGGTGTAATGCCTTCAAAAGCTTTAGTAAGACTTTCTCCTCGAAGGAAAGAAATGGAAGTGAAAGCCTTGATTGGATAGAGGTGCGTAGCGAGACTATCAGATAAATTCCGGATTATAGTCCGAGTGGCGCAATGGCTTTTTCTTTTGTTGTTGTAGCTGCTGCTTCTCATTTATAACTTTCCATGTTCCAAGAGATTGCGAGATAATCCGATTTGAATCATTATATACAGTAAGCCTTTTGTTTGGCACCAACTTGAAGAGAGCTGCTTCTAGACCGAGGATACATGCTTCATACTCAGTGATGTTGTTTGTGACAGTTTAGTAAATGAAGATATTTTTACTTTTTTTTTTTATTTATTTTTAAAATTTTTAAAGATGATGATGTCGGAATTCCAATGCAGAAAATATGGAAAGGTTGTAAGCTGGGACAGAGAACATCATTTCACCGAAGGCGAAAGGAAGTACCTGAGCACCAGCACAAAGAGGGGGTTAAGGTAGTGTGAGGTGGGCCAAGAATCCAATAGCCGAGCAAGACTCAGAACAATGGCGACAGAGCAAAGCGCTTAGATAGGGAAGGGACTACCCGCCCCATCCTACTTCAGCTATTTGGAAGGGCTTCGTTGAGCTCAGCCTTCGGTCCAACGGTATTTAGACTCCGGCCGCGAAAACTCTTCTTTCTTACTTAAAGAATTTATGGAATTTCGGGGTTGTTGGAGTCGTCTTTGGGTCTCGGAATCTTCTTCCTTTTTACCATATTATCTACACAAGACTCGTTAGTGGAATCAGGGTAACCTTCGAGGGTCCTAACAGGTGTCACGATCAAGCAAGGGTCGGGCTTTTCAAAAGAAGTACTCCTGAATTACCTATTGCCGTCCGCGTATTTGAAGGTGAAGGGAATGAAACTTTATAAATATAACGACGCCCCGGTTGGCTTCAGGTCCGAGTTTTTTGGACAGCAGGAGCGCAGCGGGGGGCCGCAAGGTCGATTCGGTTTGGACGCTCATCTCGGACAGCTGGTAAGGCTGACGGAGACCGTTTCATAGTCATAAAATTTTTGAACCACGATCACGAGGTTGGGAGAATTCAAGGGATTCGGCTCTTAGGTCCATCAACCTTGCAACACTAATCCCTGGTGGGGTTAGTGTGTATCGTACTGATCCAGAGCGGAAGGAGGAGCATATACTGATCGATCCTACCAGGAAGGCCTGAAGCGAAGGAGAACATGGCGGGAAATGAAACCTACGGCACAGAGAGAGGCCTTTATGATTATCACTGTACTCGAGAAAAATGCAGCAATCAGCCTTTAATTAAGCTAAAATTTCTGAGAGGACCTGGTTAGAACTATTAACCCAGACCAAGGGAATCTTGTTAACTCCTCTAACTCTTACACCCGGAGTCCCCTGTCAGAACTCTTAACCGGACACCTGAGTTAACAACCTGGAGCAAGAACACTATGTAACCCAATGCCTCTAACTCCGAACTCCCTGACTTATGGCTTCGAAACTCCTAGCTTCAGATAACTTCTGGTTAGACACCCTAGGAAATGACCAAAGGAAAGCTCCTACAACCTCTAACTTTTGGACTCAACGAAACTCTAAGTCTCTGGTTAGACAACGTAACCTGGAACCGAAGGCTTGGTGTTAAGTCCTCTAACTATCAACTCATAGCTTCAGGAATAGTTTCAGGTTTATAAACCTTAGCTTAGGAAATGCCTTAGAGAAAAATCCAACAACCTATAATTCCTTAAGACAGGAGTCCCAGACAGATTAGTGATTAGTATTGGATGGATTATCGAGTTATTAATTCACCCGATGGAATCATACGAGCCAGGAAGGTTCACATTGCCGGAAACGAGGCTTTTCTTTACCCTGCTTTTCCCATGTCTCCCGAACACGAACCCAATCGAGATGAAAGTTTATAACCCGGGAAGATCAGAGGGCTTCGGATAGGAACTCATCAGTATGATTCTTTTTTTTTTTAATGACTAGTCTCTTCCCTTTCCTTCAAGTAAATCTAACCGAGCCCAAGCTAACGCCCTCGGTCCCTTAAGAACTTAAGATAAGTGAAAGGTTGCTTTTAGGAGTGATCCGTCACTCTGAAACAAGCCGGTGGTGATCTCATCGTACCCCTCTTTTTCTTTGCTTGACTCTCGAGTAACAGAACTTTTGACCTTTGGACCCTTACCTTCTCCCCGAAACAGCAACCTATCCAGTTATAAAGAATATCTCTTATTGCCCGAGTGAAACTCTCTTTGAGTTGAACAAAGCACGAGTGAATACAGCGGTTGTAGTTAAGAATTTTATACCTGCTTTGAATTTCCATATATACAATACCCTACCTTATATGATATGATAAAAAGAGGAGATTGTTTGCCCGACTATCGCACTTTCAGTGGTACTGAGACTCTACCACTACCCTTTATCAAGCTGGTTTACAATAGTGCGGGAATAGCGGCTAAAAGATTCCCAATTATCTTATAGCATCTTAGAGTAAAGGTAATAAGATCTTTTAGGTAGCTTTTTTTATTACCCAGTGAAGTGCTTCTCAGGCGAGGAACTTTATCTTCTCGCTACGAACTCCATTCCTGCGTTGATTGGTTTCTTTCATACATATTGGCTTCAGGCTCGGTCGGCTCAGAAGTGGAGACAGAATAAAGGATCTCAGGTTATCGCTAAACCCCGATCTGAGCTTCTACGGTTTTGGGGGAATCAGGTGAAAAATCATCAATTCAAACGGATTTCCATTGAAGCTACTATACTATACGCTGCAGACGAATGCGCGACTCCTCCTTCAATTCAAAAAAAAGGCAGTTTTCTTCTTTTCTTGACTTAAAATCTTTCTCTCTTCTCTTAACTTAAAATCTTTCTCTAAGTATGGAAGCAGTTAGCCTACCATCCGATAGTTCATTCGTTACGCCGACAAGCTAATAGCTCTTCCTTCTGCTTGTGTAGGCCCATCCCCGTATCGTGTGAGTAAGGTTCTATAAAGTCTTTTCTTTCAGAACCTCTCGCTTTGCCTCCCTTTGCCTCCTCAGCTGTGAAATTCGATCGATTCATCTTGACCGGATCACATAGCGTTAGTTGAGCGGTAGAATATGGTAATATTGAATTTCTCTTTAGCTTCTAATTACTTATATATATAATGTAATATAATTACTAAAAGCGAATCGAATCCAGGCGGACTGCAGGATGTGGGGTTTGGGACTTTTTCTAGAGAACCAGTCCCACGAGCTGAAGCCAAGCCGTACTTAGTCATTTCAGAACAAAAAGTAGACCATGCCCTCGCCTAGCCCCCACTTCAATGATCAATGCGCTACGCTGGCAAACAAAAGGGAAGGGAATTACTTACTCTAGCAAAAGGGACGGATAGACTAATTGGCTTACTAACTCTATCTCTATCTATTCTAGCACCGGGGTTAAAATAGCATGACGAACTGACTGACTCTATCATGAGTGATTTTCCCAACTCTTGCTCTAGAAAAAGGGGAATTACTACCTACGCATACATACCTTACTCTAGCTCTAGAACTCGAAAGAGCTTGTTGGCAGGTTGGCTTCTTCTATCCTCACCTTGCTTCCTTTAGGCGTGGGATTACTATCTCCTTGAACACTGGTTTGCTGGTAAAATGGGGGATAGATAATAGATAGCCTTTGAAAGTCCCTTTCCACGGTAATCAGCCTTTGATTTTGAACTCGATGCCTCTGAAACTACTAACCGAACTTTTGAGGATGAGTAAGATTCTTCTGTAAAGTATGCTACAAAGGGACCTTTCCAACTTCTTATGCCGGTACTATTACCGCTCTTGCCGCAACTAATTCATCTAGGGTAGCTCTCTCAGTTGTGGTTAGCTAGTGTCATTGGCCTTTGACTTCTTACCCTTGGTAGGGTGCTTGGACAGAGTAGGTTGGGGCACCTCTACGTTGGGGATTCAGTAGGAGGGTGCATCACTGGTGCCTCAGGAAGCTTAGCAGCAGACTGCGATTGAATCTCTTCACGCAGTTTATCTGACTCCAGACTAGCGGTTTGATACGTTCATTCGGGGGATGCGGAAGCGAATTCCCCCGATCAAGTGGATGAGGAAGAAGCATAATACCTGCTTGTTACAGTCTGTCAATAGTCAACCTCGCTTAGAATGTGACCACATTCAAAAAAAATCAATCGTATGCGCTAACGTAGGCCTTTCCAATAGGACGCGCATCTCTTTCTTGCTCGTAACTAAACTCACTCCTAACAAGCGGAGTCTATCAATGACTCGAGAATGTTGAAGCCAAGCACGCACGCAAGAAGCTTCCCGAGCTGCTGCTTTTACCTTCTTCCTTGGGAGGGGTCTGACGCGCATTAGAATGCGAGTTCGGATGCTTGTATAGGTGATTTCCCTTAAATTTTTTTTCGTGAGATTAGATGGGCTGGGCTATGGCTTCGGTCTGGATGGATGCGAGTGCCTGAAAGGTGTGGTGCGATCGGCTCATAGGTGGGCTTAAAAGCGCCTTGAATTAGCTCTTTTCCTCTTTCTTTTTCACAAGCATGAGTAGGACTTCTAGTCTTGGGAAAGTCACCCGACTAAGCAAAGAAGGAGGACCCAGTTTCGGAGGAATCGACCGAGGTCAGGGAGAGTGAGCCAGCCTTCCAGGGACGGTGAATTCATAATAGAATGTCCTTCTGTTGACGTAGGTTAGGGGTAGGGGACTAAAGCTTGACTTTATGGACATTGCAATTGATGCATCTAGGCTTCTGTCTATGCGTCTGATGTCGGAAATGTGGAACCCGCGATTGAAAGCAACTGAAAGCAAGAGCCCCCTTTACCAAAGTGTCAAAGTGGCTCGACCTATATCTTAGGTAAAGGACGGGAACCGGGTTAGGTGTCTAGGCGACTAGTGGATTGATTCTCCCTTCTTATTATTATAAGTTATTATTAGCCAGCGGATAGATGGGATGGATACCCAGTCCCAGCAATGGAATCATCAGCAATAGCACCTTCTTCTCCACTCCTTACGTTCGAGAGGCCATCCAATCGGGAAAGGAAGTAAAAGTCCCATCGGTAAGGATTTCTTTAACCAATCGTTATGTTAGCTTTCTTTAATAGAATTTGATTTCGAGAAAATGTAAACCTCGACCACAAGTTGAGAACAAGAGTAAATAGCCCTTCTATCGAAGAAGAGCAAATCTCTCTTGAAGGAAAGGCGAGCCCTTTCTTAGTTGAAGGATGGACCTTAACTAGCCCGAATCCTTTTGCCTTGGACTTCATCCTGATGTTCTTTGTAAGCGATATGAAATCTGTTAAGTGTTGAAGTAAAGGGTCCAACTCTATCCCCGGCTATACGTCCATTTCTCGGGGGCTCACCTGCGTACCTTTGATTCTCTCTTGCTGTAAGTCTAGATCGGATTTCTACCCAGCAGGAGGAGCTCTACTTATTTCATAACCTCGAGCCCTACTCTTATCTTAAGCCCCAGACGTGGGAACTGAACCCACTGCCCTTATTGCTTCAAGCTCACTTGAGCAGTTTCCTTCCTCTAGCCCTCTTGGTAGGTTCACTTCTTTTTTCAGATCTTGAGTCTGCTAACCCGACCAACGACCAGATTGCTTTGCTTGGCTCCTATGCTTGCTCACTACCCTAACAGGTCACAAGCTGGTAAACGTCTGGGCAGAGTATTCACTATTCACCGAAGCCCTAGTCACGTAGGATCAGGATCAACTAAAGAGCTAGCTTTAGACCTCCGGGGCACATTGCTTCACGCCAGTAATCCACTATCTTCTGAGGTAGAGCCGTCTATCTCCTTTCCCTTATGTATGATAGAGCCAAGTCCCTATGGCCAATCCCCTTTTAATGCGAGTTTCGGATTCTACGGACCAGCGTGCTTGGCTTCCTACTGAGTTCGAGTGAGGAAAGCCGTGGGCAAGGGAAGAGAGTTATTCTATAGAGAGATATGAGCTGCTATTAGTTCGCTTCACCCAGTCTATAGTATATCGCCTAGTCTTATAACCTGTACTGTAGAGAGGGGAACAAGAACATCTTTATGCCGCTTTCCTCCCAGATGTAGGTCTTCCTGGAAGTGAGAACACTGCTATGATGATATCGATAATAGCCTCTTTTTTCTCCTTCTTTCAGAACCTTGGTGCAAATGCAATTGCTACTGGTGCTTCCCCAGCCACCTCTGTTTCCGAGTCTTTCTCTGGGTCAATAACTGGAATAGGGCAAAGGATGCGTGCAATAGAAAGCTATCTCAAAGGGCTTCCATTCAGACCAACTCATAGGGATGGGATACCTAACAAGGGCAAGGCCTATTGGGTGAGGGCAACTGGAATCATGCGCATGGCTCCATCCAACCAAAATGTGAGTCTAATCTTCTCCTCGATCCATTAAAAAATGAATCCCCCTTTTTAGACATAGATGGATTTCTTACTGACCCCGCGATACAGAATAGGACCAATAAATACGTTTACGTTATAACGTTATAAAAAAAGAAAGAGGGAGAAAGTCTAGCTCCAGTTATTATAGCTCCCCGGGTTATACTAGCTCATTCCAACCCTGTAGAGTCGACGCCTTTACGTCTATAGGAGGCGTAACTTGACAAGTTTAGTCATTCCAGTCATTTCGGTCAGTATAGTCGGAATTGGGATAAATGAAATAAATCTCGGTCGGAGTTTGGTTCATCAGCTGTCTCGATCGAATTGAATTAGCAATCTCTCCCCCAGCTATGGTAGATCTTCTATTGGCTTTCTACCATTTTAGAAGTAGTAGGAGTTTTAGTATGCCTTACTTTCCTACCTTTGAATAAATACCTCTATCAACTAGGAAGAAAGACGTCTTGCTTCTTTTTCCCCATGTGGATTCTAAACCGTCGCCTTCCCCAGCTTGTTCTCTGTCCGTGGTTACCTTATTCTGGCTAACAGCTTAATTTGTGCTAACAGGACCAGGACATCCCTTTCTGGGCATATTCCTTCGACTTTTGATGAAAAAAAAACAACCTATTTTCCCACAACTTATTCTGGAATAACCTATTCTTAACAATTTATGGCATCGGATCGGCTAAGTATCTTGATTCGTCTAGGTCCTGCCTTGGTCTCTAAGCTTAAGCCTTGCTAACGGTTTTCAACCTTTATACCTCACTCAGGGCATAGCTCGAATCTAAAAAAGTTTTCTAAAGTGTTCAGAGATCGTCTGTGAACAAATCGGCTCTTGCAAGAGAAGACAGATCCATAGGCAGCAAAAGAAGACTTTCGCTAAACAACAGACAGCTTCACAAGAGAAAGGAAAAGGAGTCGATTCCTTATTCTATTATGGGTAGCGCGCACAGGAAAGAGAGAAGAGCGACAACTTAAGATGTGCATCAATTGCTTCAGATATGAGTTGTCTCACATCTTGGCTTCTCAAACAATCAATACTTTTTTAAGAACTATGTTCAAAAGCACATGATCTGGAAGCCCAGATTTTGAGAAAGAAAGGGAAGCAGTTGGGTTGGGAGAACCAGGATATGTCGATTTAGAATAAGCCGATGCATATGGTAACGAAAGGTGAATGGAATAAAAACCTCGAGTTACTGCAGGTACACCACTTTTAGCCTAGGAGTGATTCCTTCTCGGGGGAACCCTCTTTCTAAGTCGAGTGACTGGAGACTACCTTCTCGCTGTAAAAACTACATTCTTGCTTTTGGCATCTTCCCCACCCGTCGCCTTCACTTGAAGACGAAAGATCAAATTCGATTCAAAGATCGGAATCATACCTCCAGCAGGCAAGGTCGGCTCAAGAAGTGGAAGTTGTGAGATGGAAAGAAGACCAAAAAAAAAACAGAATCAGGGATCAATCCATACGCGGCTTGCCTTTGACTACGCATTGTCAGTCCTTTGAGAGACATAAAGACCTACCGACAAGGTCTCCTTTCCTTTGTCTACTACGTCTTTCCCCTTTGGTCTATCCGCTTTGTCTAGGAGCCTCCTTTCTCTTATGAACAAAAAAAGCGAAGAAAGACGTGCTCTAGTCCCCCTCTCAAGGTGTCTTATAGCTGCGTGGCAAGAACTCTCTCCTCTTGAGCTTCTGATTGACATACCGAGATTGATTCAATGAAAGTCCCTAGCGCAGTGAGACTTTGTATCGGCGAACCGAGCGAAAAGCTCTCTTATCCAATCCAAGCGAGTGGCACAGGCAGAGTTTATAAGCATCAAAGCTTATGGTCATCATACCATCGAGGAAGAGAAGAGAGGCGAGCAGCAAACTCACAGTGAAAGCTTTACCTTGATCGTAACGAAACGGCTAAGGTCTAAGCGCGAAGCGGTGACACCTCCAGCGTTGAAAACAGCCAAAGCAAGTATGACAATCCTGTCATGGGATTCATGCTGAGATGAAGCATTACTCAATTTACGACAACTATATTACGTTACGATATTTCCGATTCTCCCTTCTCTTACTCAAGTGAACTCTCTAAAAGCAGTAACTTCTTGCTATTAGACATTTACCCCCTTATAGACCTCGAGCCCTTTAAGTAAGACTGAATCTCCATCTCAATAGAATAAGATAAGGGTGGCAAAGTGAGAAAATTCTCTTGTTCCCATCAACGCACAATCAAAGGATCAAGCATGAGAGCCTCTTCTCTTTTCTCTTTGGTGGTCAATTGGCAGTAATGATGAATGTTCTTCAAAACTTTAAAACTTTTGTGACGCTTCTGGGGAAAAGATCAGTCTTAGCAAGCAGCATCTATAGGATAAGCTGTTCTGGATTTATTTTGCTTTCTTTTTTCACAAGACCTTGTGCCTTTGGTCTTCGGTCCGAACCTGCTCCTGTTCAAAGCCGGTCTTTTCTTGCAGACGGTTCTTAGAATTCCTTATGATATGAAAAAAATGATGCGGTTGAACAAGACCTGGAACTCTCTTCCCCGATAATCCCATCTTTTTTGGCTAGGTAAAGTGGAAACCATATATCATACTTGGAGGATCTATCCATCTAAGAGTTGGGTGCCGAGGTGGTGGTTCGTTTTCTACGATCGGGAGTTGGTCCATCTCACCCTTATCGGACTCTGGTTGATGACTGTATCTCTTTTGTCAGAGAAGGCTGGGTTTGTGAGGTCAGACATACATTTCGGGAGGGAAACCGATGCGCGGATTTTTAGCAAATTTTGGTCAAGTTTGTCGCCTCCTCCGGATTTATTGCCTCTCTTGGAGGCAGATAGAAATGGTCACTATATCCTGAGATCTTAACCGGCGGATCGCCGGTCTTATGTACCAAAATAAAAAGTAAGTCTGCTCGGTCCTAATATGGATGAGGAACTCGAAAGCTCAACCTCCTTTCGTAACAACTTCCTACGACCTTTCCGAAGAATAGAATCTCAATCTCATCTCTCTTAAGCCCTCCCCAGCGTTAGCTTTATGACATAAAGCGATAGGGGTTGTGGCGAAACGAAACTCCTTTAGGGTTCCCGGTTGGTGCCTTGACGGCGTAACCAATCATTGAGTTCAGAGCTAAGTTTCTGGATGAAGACTTAATGGCTATTCTACCAGATGACGCTGGGCGGACATATCGAATAGTCGCCTACCCAGGTGGAAAGATAAATAGCCAAGTTAAAAGGCGTGAAGTTGTATAGTGTCTGGTTGGGTGCTTATCCCTTACTTCTGCTTCCTCGGCATTCAGTGAAAGGCTTTTTCTTTTTCTTATCTTATAGGGGTCTATTTTCTCTGACTTAACTCAGCTTGACCTACTTGACTCAGCGGTTAGAGTATCGCTTTCATACGGCAAGAGTCATTGGTTCAAATCCAATAGTAGGTAGAAGCGGTCGAAACCCCTGCTCTAGCTACTTCCCATCTCTACGAATTCGGGCGGGCGAAGGGTCAACTCTACTTATACTTAGCGAACTGGTCTCAATGCAATGGTTAACTTTGGCTTGAGCCTGCGTTCTTTTCATCAAAAAAAAATATCGTATCGTATAGTAGGTAACCAGTTCTTTACTTAACTCGGTCCAAGCAATGCCCAAAGACTCCCATGCCTTTTTTGGTTGGACCAACCCAACCGGAGATTTCCGACAAGTCTTTCTTCATTTTTAGAGCAAGAAGCAGAACTAC